TGCTTTTGAATAAGCATGAGTAATCAAATGAAATAAAGCGACTCGATAAGACCCCATACCGAGAGCTAACATCATATAACCCAATTGAGACATTGTAGAATAAGCTAAACCTCTTTTAATATCTTTTTGAGCAAGAGCTAAAGTAGCCCCTAATAATACTGTTATTATACCTATTAAGGATATGAAATTCATTATGTAAGGTATGATTATAAAAAGAGGAAGAAGTCGAGCTACAAGAAAAATGCCCGCTGCTACCATAGTAGCGGCATGTATAAGAGCCGAAATAGGAGTAGGACCTTCCATGGCATCAGGTAACCATACATGAAGGGGGAATTGTGCCGATTTAGCAACTGCGCCGGCAAATAAAAGAAAGGCACACAAAGTAAGAAATAAAAAAGGAACCTCATTATTCGAAATCAAGTTATTGAATATTTGGAACAAATCCCGAAATTCAAAAGTACCTGTTATCCAATAAAGACCTAAAATTCCTAATAATAAACCAAAATCGCCTACACGATTCGTTACAAAGGCTTTTTGACAAGCAGTCGCCGCACTAGGTCGTGTGAACCAAAAACCTATTAATAGATAAGAACACATTCCAACTAATTCCCAAAAAATATAAATTTGTATCAAATTCGAACTAGTAACTAATCCCAACATGGAAGTATTGAAAAAACTCATATAAGCAAAAAATCTCAAATATCCTTGATCATGAGACATATAATTGTCACTATAAAAAAGAACCAAAATTCCAACAGTAGTAATTAATATTAACATAATAGAAGTAAGTGGATCTATTAAGTGACCGAACTCTAAAGAAAAATCATTATTAATGGTCCAAGACCATACATATTGATAGATCAAACTTCTATTTATTTGCTGAATAGATAGATAGACCGAAAGTATCATAACTATACTTAACAATAAAATACTAGGAAAAGCCCACATACGGCGAAGATTTTTTGTTGCCGTTGGAAAAAGTAGAAGTCCCATTCCTATTAACATAGGAACTGGAAGTGGAATGAAGGGGATAATCCATGAATATTGATATGTATATTCCATAAAAAAACCTTTTTATTTTTAATTAATTCTTTCTAATTCACCGGCTCTTATATCTTTTTATAGGTTCAATAAAAATCAAGATATGGAAAACTGAAATAGAATTTGGATTCCTAATTATTCTGAATCTTTCTTCTTTACCCAAAACTTCAAAGATTCAAATCAAGAAGTTAGAATTGGTCAAATAATATGAATATGATCAAGTCACTAGTTATATTTAAAATGAAATAACACACTAATTCATTTTATTAATATTTAATATTAAGTATAAGTAAGATTTTTATGAAAATGCAGAATCAAATTCAATTATTATTACGTATTACGATAATTTATATCCATAGAGCAAATAATTACACCAAAATAGAGTAGTTATTACATTACTTTATTTTGATATAAATAATAGGATGGTGCATACCAAAATGGGCCCAATAAAAAAAAAAAGAATTAGTTCTTTTTTTTATTATTAGTTCGTTTATTCATAATCATTAACTAATTCATGGTAGAACTGATTATCTTTCATTCGAATAAAAGACATTTATTTTTCTTTGTAGAAAACGCTAGCATACCCCACACTTTTCTTTCAATACCAGGGAGAAGAAATAGACTTAAAAGAAAAGACAAAATTACTAAGATGACTTTTATAAAATCATATATCCTTTGATTAACTACTAGTTTAATTCGAATTAAAAAAAAATGTGTACTCCTTCTTTTCTTTTTCTTTTGAGCTTGACCAACTAATAAAAAACTAAAGTAATTTGAGCAATTCGACATTTTTTAGATAAGGATTGGTTTTTAAAACTTTTCGTTGTATTTTTTTACATGTGTAAATATAGCACGACGAAAATAGACAGAGATATAAAAAAAGAAAAAATGGAATTGTTTGACCAATAGATGTCTTTCACATTCAACTAGAGAAATGAATAACTTTTTCAAATTTTTCATGGCAGTTCCAAAAAAGCGTACTTCTATATCAAAAAAACGTATTCGTAAAAACATTTGGAAAAAGAAGGTATATTGGGCAGCGTTGAAAGCTTTTTCCTTAGCAAAGTCTCTTTCTACCGGGAATTCAAAAAGTTTTTTTGTGCGACAATGAAATAGTCAAACACTAGATTAAATAATCTTAATCTGAAAATGGTACTTAAAAAAAAAAAAAGAAAAAAAAAAGAGACAAGGTTTCACTTTTTTTTTGAATATGTTTTATCCGGTGGGGATTCTTATTTTCCTCATCGGTACACTTATCTGTCATATCATAATAAATAAGAAAATCAAAAAAAAAAAGTTCTTAAACAAGATGTTCAGTTCAGGCCAATATCGAATTAGTTTTCTAAATCCTAAATAAAATTCTTTACAGGACGAAAAACCAACCTAAGGTCTAAGGGTTAATATAAAGTTCTACAAGGAGAGCATAAACTACGAAAACGTCTCTGTTAAATAAAAAAGG